CCGATGTGAGTAGGGTCGCTCAGCCACGCTTCATAATTGGAAAAACGGGCTCCATGGAAATACATGCCACTCAACCAAAGAAAGATGATGGATAGTTGACCGAAATGAGCACTAAATACTTTTCGGGAGATCTCCTCCAAATCATTGGTATGGCTATCGAAATCATGAGCATCAGCATGTAGGTTCCAGATCCAAGTGGTAGTATCAGGGCCCTTAGCTATTGTCCTTGAGAAATGGCCGGGTCTGGCCCATTCCTCAAATGAAGTTTTTATGGGATCCCTATCCACCAAAATCTTCACTTCTGGTTCCGGCGAACGAATAATCATTGAGTCCTCCTCTTTCCGGACAACACATACGAAGAGACCCGCCAACAAACAGTAAAGTAATTAGTGAACCTCTGAGAAATATATATTTATGATTAGTTCCTTTCTATCCCCCACAATTTTCCTGAGTTATTCACTAGAGCTCTAGAGCAATTATGAGCAATTATGATATGGAAGTCTATCCGGGGCAAGTGTTCGGATCTATTATGACATATCTATGAGGTGCTCAACGGACCGTTTTTTTGTAAATCCCTTCCCGACGCGAGCCAAAAACGACTTTTTGGCCCAACCTAGTCTACTCATATTTCGATGTATGAGTGCCTAGATGGGTCTACTTGTATGCTACGGTACATGCAACGTATTACGCCATTACAAATCACAAGATCTCTCATTAGTCATTACTAATTACTAAGATAAGAAATATCCCGATATCGATTTTAGACGTCTTTTTGATTAGTTAGCAATCGCTAAGAGAAAGGAAGGGATTCTGTGCCATATGCATCGTCTACCCCTATAAGGTACCAAATGAAATAAAAAGAGCGATCTTAGAAGGGATATAATGAAATTCCTCTATTGACTCCCCCGGGGCAACAATCTATTTGATGGATCCAACAAACAATTTAAGTGAATTCAATTCAAAAAGAAAGTGTTCTTATTCGAACCGCCCTGTGATCTTCAACCAATTCTGTGCTTCAATATAATTACCTGGAGTAAGCGCTATGGCTTGTTTCCAATACTCAGCAGCTTGATCGAACCAAGCCTCCGCAATTTCTGAATCTCCCTGTCGAATGGCCTCTTCTCCCCGGTCGGAATAGGTAGGTCAATTCCTTCCCTTAGAACCGTACTTGAGAGTTTCCTGCCTCATACGGCTCAGCAGTCAACTCTTTTTTGGCGTTACATCTTTCTTAATCTACCGTATCTAGCTGAATTAGATTTATCGGAGATCTATCCCTTCTTGGATTAGCCAAATCAAATAACCTGAAGAGGTTAAGTTAATTACATGAGTTTCAAACTCCGATTTGGATCAATAATCAGTTTTATCTCTTCTCCCACTCTCAGAAGAATGAAGCATAGATATCTCCCTCTATCGTTAGAGTTTTCTGAAAGTTAACTATCTCGGTTTCGTCTAGAAATTCATATAGAATCTTTGAAAAAGACTTTCTTCGATAAGAAAAAAGGACTTACTCTCCTTGGGATCTGATACTACACCGCTGCTCAATACCTTAGTGGATCAACCCTATTACATAAGTTGATTCCTAACTTTTATGTCATATTATGACATACATAAGTAAGCAGGTCTTATTGTATCGGCCAAAAACCTCAATAATTGATCTTTACGGTGCTTCTTTTATCAATTAGATCCTTTATCCATAGAATCTAGTATATGGGCTATACTTAGTTCTTCATATATCGGCTTCCATGAAGTCTGTTTTTTTGCTACAGCTTCTAAAAATCGTTCCCCTTTGGACAATGGATATGTAGAAAGCCTATTTTGTTTGTTTCTCCTTAGATTTCCTAGTACTAGCAATAGGAGGTTTTAATACTAGCGGATTTGATCTTTCTTTCCTTCTTTCTATTTCTATAGTAGAGATAGTCGCACGTAATGGCAGATCACGGCCATATTATTAGAAGCTTGTGGTAAGAATGGATTTCGTTCTAGTGCTCGGAAATAATATTCCAAAGCCTTCGTATGTTCTCCGTTACTTGTGTGTATAAGGCCTATATTATAGAGTATATAACTTCGATCATAGGGATCAATTTCTGGTCGCATAGCTTCATAATAATTCTGTAAAGCTTCCGCATAATTTCCTTCAGATTGAGCTGACATCCGTTACGGTCGTTCATTCCATTCCAAGGATCTCCGTTCCAGAACCGTACGTGAGATTTCCATCTCATACGGCTCCTCCCTTCTGCGCATAATAATAAGGGAAATAATCCATGGAATCAAACACAAAAGATTGCAATATTTTCCTTATGAACTGACAGGGGCTAGTGTTTTTACAAGAAATCTCTAGCCAGCCTTCCTGCAAGAGGTCTGTTCTTACTTAATACCAAACATGTAATACCAAACATGTTGGTCTTTCTTAGATCAAAATGGTAACTCCAGCAATTTCTTTGTTCTTAACGCCCCATATTTCCAGGAATTAGTCACTTCAACGATCTTTGATGGTTATACGGGTATCCAAAGTACGAACGAGATGGATGTTTGTTGTCCTAACCATTCTTGGTAGTCCCGATCCCGATAAGAAGAAGGGGAATTATATAACAAAGTTTTCGTTTTGTTGATTCCTAGGTGTAGTGCTTCTTCCCCTATGCCACCTATTGGTACTATTACAGTAGAATTGACATGCAATACAGAACCTATAGGTGTAACCTTTCGCTCAATACTAGAATCGACAATTGAAGCATCTGAGGTTGCATCAATCGAGGATACACGACAGAAGGGATTGCTCTATCTCCAAACTTCACCTTCACCAAGCGTAGGTTTTTACCAATCTTTTTCTTTCCATACCGAATCGTGTCTCTTTTTTGTAAGAATAAGAATAAATTAATTAAATAGGGTGGTAAGTAAGAAAAAAGGAATCAAATCGCACCATCTCTGTAATAGGTAAATGCCTCTTTTTCTCCCGAAGTTGTCGGAATTATTCGTAATAAGATATTGGCTACAATTGAAGAGGTTTTATCAATAAAATTTCCATTTATCCGAGATCTAGGCATAGTTTGCAATCCATTTTATAATTCTTCTCATTACCCCTCGCGGGTAAATGATCCCACAACAAAGGAATTGTACGATACGAAATGACATAAAAAAGACTAATAACTAATTATCAAATCAAAAAATGTGGATCTTTTACTCAGTACTTTTGGGAAGGGATCAGATCAATAAGGAACTATTTGAATACGGTTGGATTTTCGATTCCAATTTAGTAGTATACCAATGAGACTATTAGATATTTAATAGAAATGCAAGAATCAAGGAATTTTTTCTACAGATTCTCATACTAATATAATAAATATAATAAACAAGAACCTATCCTATAATAACCTAACCCAAATTGGATTTCATTATGATAATAAAAAAATGGAATAAGCATTCCATGATAAAAATGGGGTAAGGATAACTATCCATTTTGTGTGCATAGCGTGTAGACACCATAAGATTATAGAATGAAAATCCATGGGATGATTCATCAATTTGTAATAGATCCATAGCTCATGGGAGGGGTTGTTGTTGAAAAATATGAAATGAAACTGGAAAGGATCCATCGGTTGATTCATTCCAACCCGTTGGTTTAATCCGGTAGAAATCAAATATCAATAAGATGGGATGGGAGCGGAGCGTCCGTCGTCTTGACAAGGATGAATACGTTTTTCTTTTTTATCCCTCGAAACTTGAAGGAAGATCGTTCCTTGACGAAAAGTTTGATATGATAATGGATCGGTCGTACCTGTACTCAATAATATGAGTGACTCGCTATTCACTTGGTTTCTGGGTCATAATTAATAAGATAAGGTTATGTAGGAGAGATGGCCGAGTGGTTCAAGGCGTAGCATTGGAAATGCTATGTAGGCTTTTGTTTACCGAGGGTTCGAATCCCTCTCTTTCCGTATCCTCATCTAATTCACCAACGTTAACAACCACACAATGTATCAAATACCAATTGATACCGTTATTCTAAGAGAGGAGAAAGACCCTTCTTTTCTTTATAGAGTAGAGATTTTTTTCTATTCCTAATTACTGTGCTGTGATACGTAAAAGGAAAAGAACAAAAAGAGGGGGAAGAAAAGAGCGGACAGTGAATGAAAATATCACTGCTGATCCATTTGCGATACATGAATGGGATCAAAATCCGGATCAAATCCCTCTACTTCTATCAAATCCCTCTACTTCTTTCAGCGAAAAAAGGGACAAAATTGTCCGAACCTTTGCTGGGTATTTTAGGTTCAAGTTTGTCGGGAATAATATTCTACGATTAGCAATTCATTGACTTTCAAACCGACCCATTTACTATCTATTATTTGATTTACTACCCCTTTATATTGCAATGAGTGCAGAGTCAAATGTTTTGGCAATTCCGCGTTGGAGGATGAATCCATATGATTTTGAATCAAAGCTCTGGATCCTTGTTTATCCTTCGTAGTAATAATATCTCGGGGTTTGCAGCGATAACTTGGTATATCTACTAGACGACCATTAACTAAAATATGTCCATGGTTAACTAATTGCCTGGCTCCAGGAATAGTTGAAGCCATACCCAATCGAAAAAGAATGTTATCCAAACGCATCTCAAGTAGTTGCAGTAAAACTTGACCCGTCGAACCGTTTGCTTTTCCAGCGATACGAACATATCGAAGTAGTTGTCGCTCTGTCAGACCATAATGAAAACGCAATTTCTGTTTTTCTTCTAAACGAATACGATATTGAGATCTTTTCCCAGAGCGGGATTGGTTTCTAAGATCACTTGCGGACCTAGGTTTTTTACTAGTTAGTCCCGGCAAAGCCCCCAGACGGCGTATTTTTTTAAAACGAGGTCCTCGGTAACGAGACATAAAGACTCCTTATTTTACAGAATAGGATAAACCTTAAGACTGAACTAAACGATAAACAAAGCGAAACCCACTGAAGTGCTAATGCTAAAAAGAGAAATTAGATGAATTGTATCAATACCCGGATTATTTTGTATATATGTATATATGGTAAGTCAGTATCCCACGATTTGTTCTGTAGAGATACAACTCCTCCAATAAGTTTTTTACTCATAATTGAATTGGAATGTAAGTTCTTGCGACATAGACATAATAGATCGGGAACCCGAGATTTGGAAGAAAAAAGGGAAGAGTCTTTTCACTATTCCTTTATCTCAAGGAGACATTATCAATCATGGATAAAAAATCGATAGGAAAAAGCCGGCTATCGGAGTCGAACCGATGACCATCGCATTACAAATGCGATGCTCTAACCTCTGAGCTAAGCGGGCTCAACTCACATAACATCAAAATAAAATAGTGAGTTAGTTCAGTAAGCTGCTGGGATCTTAGCTTATTATAGCTAAGCTAGTCTATTTAGTTATAACGGATCTGGCCTAAGAATGCAATCCGGATCATAATGAGATTATGCATTCCTCTGATTTTATTCGTAAAGATAGGAAAAAGAAGAAGAATATTGACCGTTCCACTATTTCGGATCGAGCAGGGAAAATGCGCGGAGGAGAGGCAGATATATGTGGGATATAGCTATCCATATTGAATTGCGGATACATCAATGATAGAATCATTTCTGGTTCTGATTGAACTGAACCAAACACTGGTCTGATAGAGCTGAAAGGGTTAAAAGTTAAAAATAGGAGCAGGCACTTTTTTCCAATATCGGATCGGCATTTAATGAATTGAATGGTTCTAACAGGAAGGAAAAAGGGGAATGGAATCACAATAGGATCCCGGCCTCAAAAGAAAGGGGGATATGGCGAAATTGGTAGACGCTACGGACTTGATTGAATTGAGCCTTGGTATGGAAACCTACTAAGTGGTAACTTCCAAATTCAGAGAAACCCTGGAATTAAAAATGGGCAATCCTGAGCCAAATCCTGTTTACAGAAAACAAGGGTTCCTTTCCTAGAAAGCGAGAATCAAAAAAGGATAGGTGCAGAGACTCAATGGAAGCTGTTCCAACGAATGGGGTTGAGGGGTTGGTAGAAGAATCTATCCATAGGAACTCTGAGGGGATGATCCTATGTACTGAAATATCAAACGATTAATCACAACCCGAATTCTTATTTTTTTATTTATTATATATTATTAATATAATAAATATATTATAATAATAGTTAGTTCATAACTCTTGTGTTCTGAATCGATCCCAATTTGAAAGAAAAATAAAATATTAAGTGATAAAATCATTCACTCCAGAGTATAAGGCTGGGAGAGAAATGACTGATCGAACGAGAATAAAGATAGAGTCCCATTCTACCTGTCAATGCTGACAACAATGCAATTTGTTTGTAGTAGGAGGAAAATCCGTCGACTTTAGAAATCGTGAGGGTTCGAGTCCCTCTATCCCCAATAAATGCCTAGTTTACGACCTAAGCATTTATCCTCTTTTTTCGCCAGCGCTTCCAAATTAGAAGCGGTTCAAAATTAGATATGATATCTTTATCATTCGCTCGACTCTTTGACAAACGGATCCTAGCAGTTTCTCTCTTGCTTCAGCAGCTAAATGCAGTATATGTCCAAACGAACATAACATATATATACGTATTATTTGTATACAAGGATATACAAGGAATCCCATTATTAAATCATTCATAGTTCATATCCCTTAAAAATAAAGGTTAAAAAAAATCCAAAGAAAAAGAAATCCCAGGACTTGTAATGTTTCTTTAGTACCTTTAAATGAATTGACACAGATGCATGTCCTCCAGTAGGATAATGTATAGAGGACGGTCGGGATAGCTCAGCTGGTAGAGCAGAGGACTGAAAATCCTCGTGTCACCAGTTCAAATCTGGTTCCTGGCATATGGTTAATGTATCGAAATGTATATATACAAAGAGAAAATGAATATGGATCGGGATACAATACATATTCGTTACATTAATAGTCTAGTAGTTATTCATCGAAGTATCCACAACATACATCCCGACCCTTGTGGATCGGCAAAGGAATATATTCCTTCTTCTTTTTTGTTTGTCCCTACTATCCTTCCTTTGGCTCATGCTAATACTCCATACATATCCGAAGTTGTCTGAAAGACACAGAAGTCTAGTCTGTCCAGAGGAGGGGTAGGAATATAAAAGATCATTTCCGATCCAGTACAAATCCAATCTGATCCCTTTTCATTTCTTCATTTTCAAATTTTTTGCGCCCCTTCCCACATTTTTTTTTGCTTTCCGGGGCACATCTAAGTGATGTGCGCGGTGCATAGTTCATGATGTATCTTTTGATTCATCCTATTGGCTCCGCCCATCCCCCAATGGATAGGATACCTTGCATTTGCATATTGGGTAATATTAATTTACTCGAATTGATTATATATAAATAAACCTCGAACCCCCCCCCCCTTTTTTTATCCCATCATAATACGAATGACATGAGAGTCCAGTTACTCTATATAGACGAGAAAGAACGTAAAAATACTCCTTCTTGAGTCTTCTAAGATAAGTTTCTTATCATTCAATAAGCATCCTGTCCTTATCATTCAATAAGCATCCTGTCCTTATCATTCAATAAGCATCCTGTAGTTCATAGAAATTAGGGGCAATATAATCCTTGCGTAGGGGCCAACCAATCCAACTTTCGGGCATCAAAATCCGTTTCATGCGTGGATGATTATCATAAGAGATTCCCAACATATCATAAGACTCCCGTTCTTGAAAATCGGCGCTTTTCCAAATCCAGAAAACAGACGGAATTCTAGGATTACTCCTTGGGACAAATACTTTTATGCATACCTCTTCTGGTTGGTCCACACCATACTGTATTCTCGTCAGATGATACACACTAGCTAGCAATCCACCCGGTGCTACATCGTAGGCACATTGGGAACGTAGATAATTGTAACCATATACGTATGAAATGACAGCAATGGAGTACCAATCCTCGGGCTTTATTTGTAAAGTCTCTACTCCTTGGTAATCAAAGCCCAAGGATCTATGAACCAGCTCGTGTTTAACTAGCCAAGCGGATGAACGACCCTGCATCTTCTTGATCTCCCCCACATATTTATATGTGTATTTTACATTGACGATGAAATTTATGAAGATTGATCCACCGTTTGTTATTCTGCGCAAAACATCCTATTTAATTCACTAATTCGTGAGAAGATACTGAACTCTTGTATTTGAAAAATGCTTCAGAAGGTATCTCTGAAGTCGATGTCGATTGATAGAGTAATCCTTGATCGTAATTTACGGCACGAGTACTGCGTCCAAGATGAAACTTGTGATTAGTAGTAAAACATCGATTTTCCTGTTGGGACCCCGTTCTATCTTCATAGATTTCTCGAGATACCTTCTTACGAAGTTTCGTTATAGCGTCTATAATTGCCTCTGGTTTAGGTGGGCATCCTGGCAAATAGACATCGACGGGGATTAACTTATCGACTCCCCGAACGGTACTATAAGAATCGGTACTGAACATTCCTCCTGTAATAGTACAGGCTCCCATAGCAATTACATATTTTGGTTCAGGCATTTGTTCATATAGTCTTACTAAAGAAGGAGCCATTTTCATTGTTACTGTACCGGCTGTTAAAATAAGGTCGGCTTGCCTAGGACTGGATCTTGGCACCAGTCCATAACGATCAAAATCGAATCGGGAGCCTATTAATGAGGCAAATTCAATGAAGCAACAACTGGTACCGTAGAGAAGCGGCCATAAACTGGAAAGTCTTGACCAATTCGAAAGATCATTCAATGTAGTTGAAATAACTGAATTGGGGGTTGTTCGGTCAAAGAGCGGAAACTCCATAGAATTCATAACTGTCTCAATGGAACCCTTTCCTTCTTTTTTATTGTCTGAATATTCAGGAGCTAAGACCATTCCAATGCTCCTTTTCGCCATGCATAAACTGAACCAACAACTGGGATAAGCACGAAAATCAAAGCTTCTATAAATACGTATACGCCCAATATATCAAAACTCACGGCCCATGGATAAAGAAAGACCGTTTCGACATCAAAAACAACAAAAACGAGAGCAAACATGTAATAGCGGATTCGAAATTGTATCCAAGCATCCCCTATTGGTTCTATACCCGATTCATAACTGGAGAGCTTCTCTGGTCCTTCACTAATTGGGGCTAAAACCCCGGAAATTATAAATGCCAAAATAGGAATAACACTTGATATCATCAGAAATGCCCAGAAAATATCATATTCGTAAAGCAGAAACATAGATGTACTCCTATGAATGTAGAATATACCGAATTCATTGATTAATTCAAATTGTAATTGTCAATTTATCCATAACTCCAACTGCTTACTCGAAACAAGAATTGATTGTGATCGAACCACATAGTTTGTTTGATGTGGGTCATGTCTTGTTTCAAGATTCATCTAACAGAAGCCCACTTACTTATTTCTATTATATTTCTTGGTGTGGTGTAGGCATATCATGCTCTTATATTATACGAATAATTCTCATTTTTATTTTTCCTCAGGTTCCCATAAAAACGAATGAAATTCATTCTAAATTCTAATGAATTGAAACTTATTCATTTTCATTAATCTGAAAAACAATTCATTTCCTAAATATACCATACAATAACTCCATATAACTACTATAATAACTAGAACTTATTGGTAATGGAATTTCTTTAGATAAAAGAGTTTTTTCTCTTTTATTTGGATTTAAGAGTTATAGTTATATAGTTAAGTTATTATTATGTATTAGTATTAATAGTCATTAGTGATTTTCATTCTAGTATAATAATGAGATGCAATAGAATATCTAGGTTCAGTATTTATGATTCTGCAGTTACGGCATAACATATGCATATGCGACTTAGCAGCATTGGCGGATTCCTTTATTCTTTTCATTAACATTTCAGATCCGGGCGTAGAATCTTCTATTAATTCGATACGGAATGCTTGAACCAATTAGATTAGATTCCCTCTTTTCCTTGTACCAGATTCATACTTAATTGATTCAATCCGTTGAATTCTGAGGAACCCTTACATTTATATATAACATAAGAAAACAACTCATTATAGGATTACCCTGACCCCCTATTGAGTTATTTAGTTAAAGTTAGACGTCTTGAAAAAGTCACTTCATTTCGGACCAATTCTTAGTGCTACGCGATTTGGATTGACTCAAAATCCTTGTTTTGTTAATGGAGTAACTCCTAGTAAGACCAAGATGTTCGATTTCAGGGCAATCAAAAAAAGGAGTTTTTTGAAGCATCCCCACATGGTGGAGCGTGGCCCGATAGTGGAATCGTTTAGTTTAAATCATAAAATCATAAGTATAAGTGAAGTGATCCCCATAAAAGATTTCTGGTCTAATCGTGCGTTATCAAACGATTGGTTCTAATTCTATAAACCAAACCTATACCCATATAGAAGAGAGAACAAACGTCGATACATTTCTTTCATTAAATAAGACTAAGATCAATTCATTGTTTCAGAGATAATTAATTTTGATTGTTGTTTTACAAAAAGGCGATGAATCTAGGTCTAGAGATTCATAACTCTTCCAAGCCCCAAAGACCCCAATCTTCTTGCATAAAGTATGAATTGGTCGAATTCAAATGGTGAGCAATTGGAGTAGATTCAGATACAAAAAAATTAGTATTGTACAAAGAAAAATGACTACTTAACTACTTACTTTGCTAGTCCAGTTATATGAATACAATTTACCACCGAAACTTACGAAAGAGTTTCTTTTTTCTCTGGCTTTTCTTTTCCACAAATCCAAGAATAGGTCCTAGATCCGTGCCACTTACTACTATCTGGTTGGGCCGGGGTGGAGGTTTGTTTTAGCCTCATGTTATTATTTTGACTTCATTGATTGAATGCGATTAGGTATACCTAAGGCGCATCAATAACTCTTTCATCATGGGCAGTAAAAGAGGAAAAAGGTCGTATGTAATTCGATATTGGAAAAATGCCTATTGGATGGAATAAACTTTTTTTTAACTTTGATATCCCTAGGGATCTCTTGTACACGCGGGAATGCCTTCTTTATATTATTTCTTAATCTTTATATTATATATGGCCCAACCGGCCATAGGCAGCGCTAATGAGATGATAAAATGGGTACAAAATTCTACAAAAGCATACAATACATCAATCAAATAATATATTATATAGGTATAGGGCTATACGGACTCGAACCGTAGACCTTCTCGGTAAAACAGATCAAACTGATTATTATCGAAATGATTCGAACTGTTTCAAAGACCCAACATGCATTTTTGTGCATTGGGCTCTTTCATCAACTGATGGATCAATCAGTTAGTCCACCATATTTTATCTTTATATGAAGATAACGAGATGGCTCCATGTGCTCTGATTCTTTATTTATATTCTGATCCAGGAGCAATACCAAAGTGTTTCAAAGGATTACCTTGACGTAGGTCTGTCTTAGGCCTAGATCAACCTCAATAGAGTCCCTGTCGTTCCGCTTCAAGCGTAAAATATGATACTTCATACACCTCAAAGTTCATAGGACGAAAGGAGGTTATTTTGAGGTCCCTATTATATATACTCATTAGGCCTAACATTGAATTAACTGGGTATTCACCTTATCAATGATAAAATCAATGGTTGGTTCTATTTCGTATCCGAATTGGAACTGAATCGAACCCAATACTTGTCAGGCTATTGTTCTCTTGTTCTCTCGAATCAATGGAGTAAGACATCAATCTTTCATTTCAATAAGAGAAGATCAATTTCTTTGATTGCATGATGAACTCCCCTGAAAAGCATTGGCGCACGTGTAAACGAGGTGCTCTACCAACTGAGCTATAGCCCTTGTGATAGATATCTTATCATATAGATCATTTCTTGTCAAGAAAGATATTACATGATCTAACACGATACCCTAATCTGTTTCCTGCCAAGGATTGATATTGCTTAGAAGCCATATTCCATCTATAATAAATACCCGATACGATGCGCTCTATTCTTTCTCTTTGTGATGATAAATGACCTACTTAACCCAGTGGTTAGAGTGTTGCTTTCATACGGCGGGAGTCATTGGTTCAAATCCAATAGTAGGTAGAACTTATTAGGTACCGGAGTCAATGAATGGCATCTAATAAGTTTTTCTACCCCCTTTTCTTTTATTGATTTTGTATCTTTCCCTTATTCCCATCCCGCTCACTACTCTTGTTCGTTACATCAATCAGATTGATTCCACTTGATTGCACGGAATCCAATATAGTGTATAAACAGAACTTTTGATTCTTATGGATTATGTGGATCAGCTAGTACGATGGATCAGCTAGTACGAAATAGCATTGATAGCCTCTACTCGTGCCCTAGCTCGTCTGAGAGCTAAATTCGCCTCAATTACTTGTCTCTTGCCTTCTGCTTTACTCAAGTTAGCCTCAGCTATTTCAAGAGTTCGCTGAGCTTCTTGCGGATCAATGTCACTACCCTTCTCCGCATCATTTACTAATATGGTGATTTCATTATTGCCTATTCTGGCAAACCCCCCCATCAGAGCCATCGTTAACCATTGGTCGTCGAGGCGTATTCTTAAAATACCAATATCTATGGCCGTGGCAATAGGGGCGTGGTTTGGTAATACGCCGATTTGGCCACTATTAGTAGATAAAATGATTTCTTTCACTTCTGAATCCCAAATAATTCTATTAGGAGTCAGTACACAAAGATTTAGGGTCATTTCTTCAATTTGCTCTCTACTTCTAAGTTCATAGCCTTCGCGGTAGCTTCATCGATATTACCTACCAAATAAAAGGCCTGCTCGGGAAAACTATCTAATTCTCCGGAAAGGATCAGTTGAAACCCCCTAATTGTTTCTGCGAGACCAACATATTTCCCTGGAGAACCAGTAAATACTTCTGCTACGAAGAAGGGTTGTGATAAGAAACGTTCAATTTTTCGCGCTCTTGCTACGGTTAAACGATCCTCTTCGGATAATTCGTCCAGTCCAAGAATAGCTATAATGTCCTGAAGTTCTTTGTAACGTTGTAAAGTTTGCTTAACTCTTTGCGCAGTTTCGTAATGTTCTTCGCCAACAATCCGAGGTTGGAGCATAGTTGACGTTGAATCTAAAGGATCTACTGCTGGATAGATACCTTTGGCAGCTAATCCTCTTGATAGTACGGTAGTAGCATCTAAATGTGCAAATGTCGTGGCAGGAGCAGGATCAGTCAAATCGTCCGCAGGTACATAAACTGCTTGAATGGAAGTTATAGATCCCTCTTTAGTAGAAGTGATTCTTTCTTGCAAAGAACCCATTTCTGTACTAAGGGTAGGCTGATAACCCACGGCGGAAGGCATTCTACCTAATAAGGCAGATACTTCTGACCCCGCTTGAACGAAGCGAAAGATATTGTCAATAAATAGAAGTACGTCTTGTTCATTAACATCACGGAAATATTCCGCCATGGTTAGGGCAGTCAAACCGACTCTCATACGAGCTCCCGGCGGTTCATTCATCTGTCCATATACTAGAGCTACTTTAGATTCTGCAATATTTTCTTCATTAATCACCCCGGATTCTTTCATTTCCATGTAAAGATCATTTCCTTCACGAGTGCGTTCTCCTACTCCGCCGAATACGGATACACCCCCATGAGCTTTGGCAATGTTGTTGATTAATTCCATGATGAGTACTGTTTTCCCCACTCCGGCTCCCCCGAATAGTCCGATTTTTCCCCCACGCCGATAAGGCGCTAAAAGATCCACCACTTTAATGCCCGTTTCAAAGATTGATAATTTGGTATCTAATTGTGTAAAAGCGGGTGCGGCTCTATGAATAGGAGATGTTGTGCGAGTATCTACAGGACCTAAATTATCAACAGGTTCTCCAAGAACATTGAAAATTCGTCCTAGAGTGGCTCCACCGACTGGAACACTTAGAGGAGCTCCCGTGTCAATCACTTCCATTCCTCTCGTCAGCCCATCTGTAGCACTCATAGCTACAGCTCTAACTCGATTATTTCCTAATAATTGCTGTACCTCACAAGTCACATTAATTTCCTGACCTGCGGTATCTCGACCCTTAACTACCAAAGAGTTGTAAATATTAGGCATCTTCCCCGGGGGAAAAGCTACATCCAGTACTGGACCAATGATTTGAGCGATACGTCCCTGATTTTTTTCCACAAGTGTTGAAACTCCGAGACCAGAAGTAGTAGGATTTATTCTCATAAAAAACTGAACTATGTCTAAAGTTTTTGCGAATATTACCGAACCGAAAATGTCCGATAGCAAGTTGATCGGTTAATTCAATAAGAAATGGGAGTTAGCGCTCGATTTTGTTGGTACTATTCAATCGAATCCAATTCAATCGCTTACTGATTTGATTCAATGAATGAATTTTCAAGTTCACCCAACCCAATCTTTATTCGAAATATCGAGTACGAGTAGGTAAATAAGGATCATGAGGAAGTGTTTCATTTATCTATCATTAGAAAGAGAAACAATCCCATCTAGAATTATATATATCCATATATATATAATGTATGGAATTCGAACCCGAACTTGATTTATGAGTCATTATTTATATCTCATCCGCGGATCTTCCTTATTTTTGTATTTCCACCTAGTCTTCTTTCCATTTTGTATTCTGTATATTTTTTCACATATACGATATACATATACAACATATATCACTGTCAAGAGTCAATTTTTTATTATATTATTTGGTTTGTTTAGTAGATAAAATAGATAAAAAAACGAAAAAAAGCAGAAGGAGACCAATTAGGAACTTGAGAAACAGGGGTTGGGTTGCGCCATACATATGAAACAGTATACAATAATGATACATTTGACGAATCAAATACTATGGTCCACTAATGAAGCATTTAAATTTCTAATTAGTTGATATTAGTTGAGAATTTTGTCAGGGATTGCTGTGAAAGGTTTCATTCACGCCTAATCCATGTCGAGTAGACCCCGGTTGTTGTGAGAATTCTTAATTCATGAGTTGTGGGGAGGAACTTATGTCACCAAAAACAGAAACTAAAGCAAGTGTTGGATTCAA